AAATTCATGAGGAAGTGGTATTTCTTTAGGATCTACTCCAGCATTTAGAAATTGGTTAATCGGTAAAGATACATGTACTTGGTGTCCTGCCCAAGAAAGAGACCCAAGTCCTAGTAGCCCTGCTAAATGGTGATTCAACATAGATTCTACATCTTGGAACCAAGCCAATTTTGGAGCAGCTTTGTGATAATGAAACCAACCAGCAAAAAGCATTAAGGCTGCGAAGACCAATGCGCCAATTGCGGTACAATAAAGTTGTAATTCACTAGTTATTCCAGATGCTCGCCAAATCTGAAAAAAGCCAGAGGTTATTTGTATTCCTCGGAATCCCCCGCCCACATCTCCATTCAGGATTTCTTGGCCCACTATTGGCCAAACCACCTGAGCACTAGGTCCAATGTGAGTAGGGTCGCTCAGCCATGCTTCATAATTGGAAAAACGAGCACCATGGAAATACATGCCACTCAGCCAAAGAAAGATGATAGAGAGTTGGCCGAAATGGGCGCTAAATACTTTTCGAGAAATTTCCTCCAAATCACTAGTATGACTATCGAAATCGTGAGCATCAGCATGTAGGTTCCAGATCCAAGTGGTAGTATCAGGTCCCTTAGCTATTGTTCTTGAGAAATGACCGGGTTTAGCCCATTCCTCGAAAGAAGTTTTTATGGGATCCCTATCTACCAAAATTTTGACTTCTGGTTCCGGCGAACGAATAATCATTGAGTCCTCCTCTTTCCAGACAACACATACAAAGAAACCCGCCAACAGTCACTCAAGTAATTAGTGAACCTATGATAGATGCTTAGAATTTTTGTTTTCTCTTCTATCTCCCATCTATTCATCTATTTTCTTTAGTTATTCACTAGAGCAATTATGATCTGGAAGTCGATCTGGGGCAAGTGTTCGGATCTATTATGACATATCCATAAGGTGCTTAACGGACCTTTATTTATTTGATTTTTTTTTTATAAAAAATTTTCGCACCTTTAGATTGGTACACAAAGAGTTTTTTTATAACCTAATCTAGTGTATTCATATTTCAATTAGAAGTTCCGAGATGTAGCCTATTTTTTTTTATGTCGTAACTTAAATAGAGCATATTACTCTATTCCAAATCACGTAAACTCGTATTAGTCATTTCTCTTTTATTAGTTTTAATAGTCGAAAATAAAAAAAAAATAGAAAAAAATAGATATATAGATATTCTCATATTCATTCATGTATTACTTACCCCTACGGAATACCAGATGAAATAGAACGATTTTCGAAAAGGATATAATGAAATTCTTTGTCTTTGATTGGTTCTTCTGATAGAAAAAAAGATCTGTTTTATTTGACTGATAGGACCAACAAACTAAACTATTAATTATAACAAACAAATAAATATATATATATAGAAGAAAAAAAAAATAAACAAAGGGAAAGTTTTTATTCGAAGCGCCTCGTGATCTTCAACCAATTCTGTGCTTCAATATAATTACCAGGAGTAAGCATTATAGCCTGTTTCCAATACTCAGCAGCTTGAGCGAACCAAGCCTCCGCCATTTCAGAATCTCCTTGTTGAATGGCCTGTTCTCCACGGTCGGAATAGGCGGGGCAATTCCCTCCCTGAGAACCGTACTTGAGAGTTTCCTACCTCATACGGCTCGACAAAAAACTCTTTTGTTTTGGTGTTGGTGTCCCAGTTTTTTAACTTTAACCTACTTTATATCTAATTGAATGTCTAATTGACTGAGATTTCTTATAGATATTCCATTTGTCTTGGATTAAACAAAAGAGATTAATTACATGAGTTTCAAACTTGAATTTGAATTTAATTAATATATTAATATATTAATTAATATAATAAATAATAAGTTTTATCTTTTCTCCTACCTTCAGAAATAAATAAAAGATAGGCGTTTCAACTATTATTAGATATTAGAATTTTCTGAAAGGTAACTATCCCGCTTTCATATAAAAATTTATATAGAATCTTTGAAAAAGACTTTTCTTCATACTTCATAAAAAAGAAAAAGACTTACTGTCTTTAGGATCTGATGCTACACCGCTGCTCAATACCTTAGGGGATCTACTCTATTACATAAGTGGATTCCTAATATTTATCTCATATTATGAGATAAATAAGCAGCTCTTATTGTATTGGTCAAAAACCTTGCCAATTTATCTTTACGGTGCTTCCTCTATCAATTAAATCCTTTATTTATCCATAGAAGAAAGTATTTAGGCATATCTAGTCTTCACTTAATATTTCGATTTATAAAGTTTATTTATTTGCTACAGCTGATAAAAAATCGTTTTGGACGATGCTTATGTAGAAAGCCAATTTTTTTTGTTTCTAGTATTTCGTTTACTAGCTGTTCGTTCTTTTTTTTTTTCTATAGTGGAGATAGTCGCACGTAATGACAGATCACAGCCATATTATTAAAAGCTTGTGGTAAAAAGGGGTTTCGTTCTAATGCCCGAAAATAATATTCTAACGCTTTAGTATGTTCCCCATTACTTGTGTGGATAAGGCCTATATTATATAGTATATAACTTCGATCATAGGGATCAATTTCTAGTCGCATAGCTTCATAATAATTCTGTAATGCTTCCGCATAATTTCCTTCGGATTGAGCCGACATCCGTTACGGTCGTCATTCGATTTAACGAATTCTCCGTTTCAGAACCGTATGTGAGATTTTCATCTCATACGGCTCCTCCTTTATGTACATAATGAAAATAATATATGGAAAAAATTGATGTCATTACGAACTAAGTGGGGCTAATGTTTTTACAAGAAATCCCTAGCCAACCTTCTTGCAAAAGATCTTTTCTTACTACCAAGTGTGTTCATGCTTCATGCTAGATAAAAATAAAAATGGAAACTCTAACAATTTCTTTGTTCTCAACGCCCCTAAATTTCCAGGAATTAGTCACTTCAACAATCTTCAATGGTTATACGGGTATCCAAAGTACGAATGAGATGGATATTTATTGTTCCAACCATTTTAATTAGTCCCAATCCAAAGAAGAAGAAAGAAAAGGAATCATTTTGAAGAAAGTTTTCGTGTTGTTGATTTCTCGGCGTAGTGCTTCTTCCCCTATGCCGCTTGCCTATTCGTATTAGTGTAGTAGGATTGATCTGTAATACGGGAACCCATAGGTAAAAACCTTTTGCTCAATACTAGAATTTACAATTGAAGCATCTAAGGCTGCATTAATCTTGGATACATGACAGAAGGAATTGTTTTTTTTATATTATAAACTTCACCTTCAACAAGCGTAGATTTTTTTTCAATACTAGTTTTTCTTTCTATTCAAAATCGGCGAAATAAAAAATGATAATGATAATCAAATCGCACCATCTCTGTAATAAGTAAATGCCTCTTTTTCTCCGGAAGTTGTCGGAATGACTCGTAATAAGATATTGGCTACAATTGAAAAGGTTTTATCAATAAAATTTCCATTTATACGTGATCTCGGCATAGGTAGTAATCCATTCTATAACTCTTTTCATTACCGTTTGTAAGAAAACGATCCCACAAACAAAGGAATTGTACAGTACGAACTAACATAAAAGTAGACTCATTAAAATAAAAAAAACCTTCTATCTACTTCAAATTTTTTCCGATCAAAAAGAAGGGAAGGGTATCTATTAACAATAATCTAAAAAAAAAACTATGAATAACTCGCTATTCACCCAGGTACTCAGTCATAATCCTGATGTAGGAGAGATGGCCGAGTGGTTCAAGGCGTAACATTGGAACTGTTATGTAGACTTTTGTTTACCGAGGGTTCGAATCCCTCTCTTTCCGTACTTTCAACTAATTCACCAATCTTACATGATTGACCACAATGTATCAAATCAAAAAAAGAAGAATAGATATAAAATAGTTAGACCTTGCTTTGATTTTGAAATAGATTCTCTATTCCTAATTTCTTTGATACGGAAAATGCTGGGAAGAGCAAACAAGGGAATCTTCCTACCAATCTATAATACATGAATAGGAAAAAGATTCCCAGAAAAAATCCCTTACCTTGTGCCTTTTTTTTTTATTTTTAATCTAAAAAGAGGGCAAAGGAGAGTTGTCCGAACTCTTGTTTCTTGTTTTTAGTTATTTATTTTACTTAAGTTAGGTTTATTAAGTCTGTCGAGAATAATATTCTACGACAAGCAATTCATTTATTTTTAAACCGACACATTTTCTATCTATTATTTGATTGACTAATCCTTCATATTGGAATGTGTGAAGAGTCAGATGTTTTGGCAATTCCTCGGGGGCGGATGAATCAAGAAGATTTTGAACCAAAGTTCTAGATTTTTGTTCATCCTTTACTGTAATAATATCTCGGGGTTTGCAGCGATAACTTGGTATATCCACTATACGACCATTAACTAAAATATGTCTATGGTTAACTAATTGGCGCGCTTGAGGAATAGTCAAAGCCATACCCAATCGAAAAAGGATGTTATCCAAACGCATTTCAAGTAATTGTAGTAAAACTTGACCTGTTGACCCCTTGGCTTTTCCGGCGATACGAACATATTTAAGTAATTGGCGTTCTGTAAGACCATAATGAAAACGCAATTTTTGTTTTTCTTCTAAACGAATACGATATTGAGATTTTTTTCCGGAGCGTRATTGGTTTCTAAGATCGCTTCCTGCTCTAGGCTTTTTACTAGTTAGTCCCGGTAAAGCCCCCAGACGGCGTATTTTTTTAAAACGAGGCCCTCGGTAACGTGACATAAAGACTCCTTTTTTTTATTGAAATTTTTAAAAACTAAACAAAATTAAAACTGAACTAAATGATAATGATAAAGGAAGTGAAATCCACTCCAATAAACTATTGGAATACAAAGAGTAAGGAGATGTATTCTCTCAATATACAGATTGTTTTTATTGTATATACAATATATATAAATCAAATAAATCATAAAAATTTTCCTTTTTTTTTTTATTTATTTTGCAAAGATCTAACCCCTTTACTTTACCCAATATATATTCCTATATGGAAGTTTCTATGACATATTTATATGACATAATATAATATAAATGGAGTGGTAACTCTTGGAAAAAGGTGAAAGAAGTCTTTTCAATCTTCTTTAATTTTGAAAGTACATTAAAAATAAAAATCATGTATAAAAAATCTAAAAAATAGAGAAAAGCCGGCTATCGGAATCGAACCGATGACCATCGCATTACAAATGCGATGCTCTAACCTCTGAGCTAAGCAGGCTCAAATAATGGAAATAGCGCATGCATAGAAATTCACTAAACTACTAGATCGTATCAATTCACTATTCTATTCATATTTATCCTTATCTATTTAGAATTAATAATATTCTATATATTCTAGAACAGAAAATAGCTTAAATAAATAAAACATAACCATTAGTACATTAATTAATAGAATATAGCAAGACATCCACTTTAGAATTGAGATTTCATTAGGTTAGAAATAAGAAAATCTTAATTAGATCAGAAATCTTTTTTTTTTTTGACGTTAAATGACATCTAATTTCAAATTCTTGTTTTTTTGTTCTAGCCTAATTTAGAGCATATCCTATTATTTTTTTTCCTTTTTCTCTTTTTATTTTATTTCTAATATTCCAATTATTCTAATTAATATTAGAAATTAATTAGAATAGAATGATTTAGATTCGAATTTCGAATATAATTCGAAATCAAATCCACGAAATAGACTTAGAATCTTTTTTTTTACATTACATATTATAGAATTCATTATTGAATTCTAAGTTTAAATAATAATCATAATTTTTTTTTCTTTTTCATGGAAGTTAAAAAAAAAAAGAATCGACCGTTCGAGTATTTCATTAAATTTCAGACAAAATTTAGAATAAGAGGAACATCTATATATATTATGTAGTATATAACCATATTGAATTGCAAATACAAAAATGGTAGAATCTTTTTTGATTAGACCAAATCAATATGGGGCTCAAAAATATCAATAAAAATGAAAGAAGATATGAAAGAAATAAAATCAGTATCTATATGTAATGAATTAAAGGGTTTCAGCATAAGAAAAAGTGGAAAGACATCATAATAATAATGAGATCCTAATCTCAAAGCAAGAAAGGGGATATGGCGAAATTGGTAGACGCTACGGACTTAATTGGATTGAGCCTTGGTATGGAAACCTACCAAGTGATAACTTTCAAATTCAGAGAAACCCTGGACTTAACAATGGGCAATCCTGAGCCAAATCCTGGTTTACGCGAACAAACAAGAGTTTAGAAAGCGAGAAAAAAGGGATAGGTGCAGAGACTCAATGGAAGCTGTTCTAACAAATGGAGTTCACTACCTTGTGTTGAGAAAGGAATCCTTTGGTCGAAACTTCAAATAAAAAAAAAAGGATGAAGGAGAAAAACCTAAAATTGCAACCTATATTGCATAAGTATAGGTAAGACAAAACAATCTCACAAGTGACGACCACGACCTGAATCTCTATTTCTATTTTTTTTTTTATAAAATCAAAATAGAAATGGTGTGAATCAACTCGAAGTTGAAGACAAAATCGAATATTCAATGATCAAATCATTCGCTCCATAGTCTGATAGTTCCTTTGTGGAACTGATTAATCGGACGAGAATAAAGATAGAGTCCCATTCTACATGTCAATACTGACAACAATGAAATTTATAGTAAGATGAAAATCCGTTGACTTTTAAAATCGTGAGGGTTCAAGTCCCTCTATCCCCAACTCTACTCCCCAAAAAAATCTGTTTGACACCTTACCCAGTTTTTTTTAGTTATTCAAAAATTAATTATTTTTTTTTATTCATCCTACTCTTTTACAAACGTATCCGAGTAAATTTTTTTTTCTTATTACATACAAGTCTTGTGGCATATATGATACACGTACAAATGAGCAAGAAATACCGATTTGAATGATTTAGAATCTATATCATTATTCATTTTAAAACTTATAAAGTCTTCTTTTTGAAGATCCAAGAAATTCCCCGGCCAAAACTTTTTTAATTTACTACTTTTTTTTTAGTTTCTTTTAATTGACATAGACCTAAGTCATCTAGTAAAATGAGGATGATACTTCGGTAATGGTCGGGATAGCTCAGTTGGTAGAGCAGAGGACTGAAAATCCTCGTGTCACCAGTTCAAATCTGGTTCCTGGCATAGGATTGATTAATTTGTAAAAGTTTCTATTCTTGAAATTAAACGTATCTTTATTAGTAAAAAAAAGTGCAAGTATCCTTTATCCCCCTCTTTTTTTGTTCATGTTGTGGCTACATCCGTTCAAAAAGAATGTTAATATTTCATACATATTTGAAACGAAAGGTTAAAAGAGTTCTTTGATGTTTGAAAGAATCAAACAAAACAAGTAAAAAGGTCTATAGTTGAAGGGCAGAAATACCCCAAGATTCTTTAGATACAGTAGAAATAGAATTTGATTCCCTTTTTTTATTTATTGCTTTCCGATCTTATTTATTCATTCCCAATTATGTCACTAGAGTTGACTAAGTAATGTGCGCGA